GATCAGATTGGAATGGGATGATAAATCTATTTCTTCGCCTCTTAGCCAATAAATCAGAATTCTCGTGGAGAATGGTAGGATATATGAAATTCCAATGACCGTTGGATATGATTCGATCAGGTCCTGAATAATCAAGAACCCCCCCCTTTTTACCGTAAGGATTCGAACTAAACAATTTGTGTCTCACTTGATCATTAGTCACGGAGAGGTCAGAAATAGATCTCCGTTCAACAGAATGAACATTCATTTGATCTTGATCCTTGTGGAGCGAAAAAGGCACTATACTGGATCTGCACAGAGCTCCTGATAATATCCATAAATGACTTGTTTTGGGTAAGAGATGAACATTACCATATTTATATTCAGGTGCATGGTACACATCGGTACTCCAGTGCATTTCTCCCTCTGAGTCAGAATAAATATGTTTTCGAACTTTCTCTTTAACTTTATTAAAATTGAAAGTGGATGTTCCAGCGCGAATCTCAGCAATCACTTGTTCTGATTCTACATATTGATCGTTTTGAACTAAAAGAAAACTTTTGGGTGGAATATTCACATTATGTAGAATATCGTGACTCTCAATAGTTACATACAGGTCTATATAACATAGAAAAGCAGGATGCCCATGACGTGTACGTGTGGGATGAACCAAATCCTCATTGAATTTGATTTTTCCCTTAAAAGGAGCTCGTACATGTTCTGCAGTACCACCTGTGAATACTCCACCGGTATGAAAAGTTCTTAATGTTAGTTGAGTCCCCGGTTCGCCGATTGATTGACCCGCAATAATACCTACTGCTTCTCCTAATTCGACCAGGTCTCCATGAGTGGGACTCTGACCATAACATAATCGACAGATCCAAGATATACTCCTGCAAAGAAAGGGGGTTCGAATATATATTGGTTGTGTTCGAAAGGTTATGAATCGAGTGACAAGTCCAACCCCAATATCTTTATTTTGAGCGGCAATGCAGCGTGGGCCCATATATATATTGTATGCTAATACACGACCAATTAGTGTTTGGACCCAAATTCTTTCCGTCATCCCATTTCTAGGACTCACGGAAATGCCTCGGGTAGTGCCACAATCTGTTCTACGTACAACAATGTGTTGAACTACTTCAACAAGTCTACGCGTGAGGTATCCAGCATCTGATGTTCGTACAGCAGTATCCACAACTCCTTTGCGGGCTCCGTAGCAGGAAATGATATATTCTGTTAAAGAAAGTCCTTCGCGTAAATTGCTTTGAATCGGTAAATCAATCATTTGTCCTTGGGGATCCGACATTAATCCTCTCATACCTACTAATTGGTGTACCTGAGATGCATTTCCTCTAGCTCCCGAAAAGGACATTATATGGACTGAATTAGAAGGATCAGTCATCCTAAAATTAGGATGCATTTCTTGTCTCAAATATTCACTTGTAGCATACCATATCTCAATGGATTGGCGTAATTTTTCTACTGTGTGTACATTCCCATAATGATGGTGCTTTTCTAAAATGAAACTTTGTTGTTCAGCATCTTGGACTAGCCACCCCTTAGAAGGTACTGTTAAAAGATCATCAATTCCTAATGAAATGGATGTAGCAGTGGCTTGCTGGAAACCCAGAGTCTTTACTTGATCCAGGGTGTGCGATGTATATGCCATTCCGAAGTGATCTATTAATCTGCTAATAAGTCGTTTCATGGCAGACCCATCTATCGCTTTATTGTAAAAGAACAGATCAGCCCATTCTGCCATAAGTACTTCTCTATTCCGCTGAGTAGGATTCGCCAATGGGTTTGAGTCAGTGATTCGAAGACCTCCTTTACTGGATCTCGATTCATGTAGAAATTAAGGAATTATGATTCCAGTTGAACCGGAGAGATCCAAATTCCCGCGGTATTACATAATTCCTTAGCTTAGGTACCGTATGAGTAGGCCTGACAAAACCCCTGTATGGCTTCTTCTATTTCTCGAGAAAAAGAAATATGACCAACAGTGGTTCGGGTGTATATACAAAGGGTTTGTTTTTTTATACGTCTTACTATTAGATAGTGCCCATAAATTTCATGATAGGTACCCAAAGATTCATATTGAACTTCGACAGGAACTTCTCTTGAGGCAATGACACGTTGATCTAGTCGCCACCGAAGCCACAAAGGACTATCTAAATTGATTCGTTTCTGCTGATAAACTATAAGTACATCGTAGGAACTACAAAAATAGGGCTCTTTCTCTTTCGTAGTATATTTATACTTATAATCATTAACTGTTTCATTTTGATAGTTTATGCGATTCCATGGATTATACCTATTTGCACAAATACCTCGACGATTCCCGCTCGTTAATACATAGAGTCCAATAAGCATATCTTGGGTTGGTACCGAAATGGGATCTCCAATAGCCGGAGAAAAGAGATTCATATGAGAAAACATAAGTAAACGAGCCTCCGCTTGCGCTTCCAAAGATAAAGGTACATGAACAGCCATTTGATCCCCATCAAAGTCTGCATTG